CATTGAATCATATGAATCGATCTAGCAATGATGGAATTTCGATTCTGTTTACTGAATCACATGAAATTTTACCCAACTCCATATATATGGAATGTATGAAATACGTATGAACGGAGGAAAAAAGATGATTTTAGACTTAATTTTAGACTTAGTTAAATTGGAATTTCTAAGAGACAGATCCAAACGGAAAGGAATTGATAAATTCCACTTAGAATTATGGAGTTTTTTTATTTTGTCTAGAATAGAAAATTCACTTTATACCATTATTATGATATTACATATTCCAATCCGATTGGATATCAGAAAAATAAATGGATTCGGGATTTGATCCATTCACGGAGATAAAGACATAATAATCAGAAACAATATAACAATAGAAAGTTAATTTTTTGAGTACTTAACTCTTTCGTGAATTCCATTGTTCCAAAAATGATTTGCAGAGAACTCCTTTTTCTTTTTTTCGTAGAATTTTGATTTTTAGAATACGATTGAAGTGCATAAGAAGGCTTGTATTTATTAAACCCGCGCTGCTATAGCTATCTATCCATACATCGCTCTCCTTTATTGCATACTTCTACTCGGGACAGCACATGTGGTACTCTATCAAAATTTCTATTTTCTCTTCAATCTAATCAATTTAAATTGCAGTACGACAAGTGTCTGCCTATTCCCTATAAAGAGGCATCATACACAAATAATATACCCCATAAGCTAACTGTGGAACACAACTTATGTTTGGGGTTTACATATACTAATAATTGACATTATAATTGAAATTGAGTTGAGAAGGTTTTTTTTTCAATAAAAAAATCAAGACTGATTAGTTATATATCAATTTTGAGTTTCTTATATCATTTATCATTAGGTAAAGACAATTTGAGATGTAAATCCAAGAGTGGGTCATGAATTTACAGCCATATAGTTAATGGTTCCAATTTGTTCTGAATTTTTGCTTTTGTAACTGAAAAAAATTCCCATTTGGTTTTTTATTTTTTAATAGAAAAGAGAGGTATTTAGATATTGGGTGTTTTGAGATACTATAAAATTAATTGAAGGGAAGGCGCCGGCCTCCCCCAAAAAAACAAATAACAAATAAAGGGGAATATTTCATCTATTTGGTATCGTTTTGGCGGCATGGCCGAGCGGTAAGGTGGGGGACTGCAAATCCTTTTTCCCCAGTTCAAATCTGGGTGTCGCCTGATTAACAAAAGACAAGACTCGAAATCCCTTATTCTTTATTCCCCTTTGCTGTTATAACTCGCCGAATTTTTCCCAGCAAAACACGCGTAGTCTTGAGACTTTCTTGATTGGAAACAGCTGGGGGTTCCCTTCTTTAAATTAAAGTGCCGTAACTCGTTGTATTTAGGATTCAAGGAAAGATTATAGTAGTGGAAGGGCTATCATATCAAATAAAGAGTTACCGATTTTTTTCCATTACTAATGTCGTGTCTACTGGCCGGGTCTTGAATTAGATTGGATGGATAATTAGCTTTTTTCTTTTACTTAATGATAATGAAGGACAAGAAAAATAAAGAATAGGTATCCGTATTCCTACATATATATATTAGTAGCATTCCCTTTGATACTTCAAAAGAAAAGCGTAACTGCAGTTTCATTTTTCATATTTATTGGAGTCTTTGATCGAGGGTGTTGGGTCAGAATCCCCTTTTGACTCTGCACCAGTGATTCCACTATTATTAATAAACACTAATGGAATAATTCCTTCATATTCAGAGAGATAGGGGACATAATTCACATGGATATAGTAAGTCTCGCTTGGGCTGCGTTAATGGTAGTCTTTACATTTTCCCTTTCACTCGTAATATGGGGAAGGAGTGGACTCTAGAGATACTACGAATTGAGTTGGGGAATCAAATTGTATCACTTTTTTATAGATTTTTTATAGATCGTTTTGCAAAGCATAAATAATCTTTATTAATTATTTAATATATTTAATTCATTAATTTAATTCAATTTCGAATTAAAAAATTGAATTAATAAAAATATCTTCATTCGGAAATTGTATTGGCTTTTATTTCTGCTGTGCTTTATTGACGCGTTTGCTATCATGGCTGAAGGATTCAAAATCGATAGGATAACCCCTTTCTAATTTCGAAATCCGAAGAAGTTACCGTAGAACTCCTTGGATTATCTGTAAACCGCGCAATCGATTACTTCTTTGAAATGCTAAAAAAAAGATTACTTTCTAATTTTCTAGAAATTAGAAAATAATAAGAGTTGCCTCGCGATTATTTCAGATTGATTGGAATCAACAAAAATCAAATAGATAAAGGAAACAAATAGATGAAGCAAAGAAATAGAATTGAGATACTATGTACATTCCATATATTTAATTGATATTAACATTTATGAAGATCCATATACATATTGTAGATTGATCTCGATTCAGTTTGTATCTTTCGAGATTACAATAATAAAAATGGATAGTATGGTCGAACGATTCAAAAATGAATCGTTCGACCATACTATTACTATCGGA